AAGATCATTTCCAGCTCTAGGACTTTTATTAGTTAGTCCCGGTAAAGCTCCCAGCCGGCGTATTTTTTTCAAACGAGGGCCTCGGTAACGCGACATAAAGACTCCTTTTTGTAGAATTTTTTTAGAATCAATTTTATTCTTTTTTTTTTTTTTTTATTAAATTTTATTAAATATTCAATTTTATTAAATTATGAAATTTTATTAATTTATGAAATTTGGATTTTTTAAACCAAAATTCAAACTTTCAAACTCAACCTAAAGTAAATGAAGCGAAGTTTGCTGAAGTAGCCTACTTGTGTACTATAAAGAAGTATGAGACGAATTGAATAAATATCCAGACCGCTTCCTATTTTATATTATAGAAAAGGGATTCCTTTACTGACATAGTGGTAAGTTCTTATAATTTTAATTTAAGAAATTGAAAAATATTTAATATTCTTTAATATTCTTTGATTTCAAAAAGACATTCTCAATTATGTAAAAATTGGAATAAATAGGAAAAAGCCGGCTATCGGAATCGAACCGATGACCATCGCATTACAAATGCGATGCTCTAACCTCTGAGCTAAGCGGGCTCACATAACATCAATTTTATGTGCATACTAATTCAATAAAATATTGGAATCTTAATCTTAAGTATTCACTATTATGTCTTATCTATTCAGACTCGATATGAATAGAAAACAATAGAATATACAATTAAAATAAAAATATTGAATATTATAGAACATAACTATTAATATAGCGATATAGAATTTTTATTTTTTATCACAAATCACTAATACAATTTACAATTCGAATATTATTAAATTCGATATTTTTTTAGTAAATTCTAGATCTTATTAGATTCGATAGTAAATATTTTTATTTTAGTTAGTTAGTTAGATAGTTAAATTATTTAAATTTGTCATTTTTGAATTTGAATTCAAATGACATTTGAAATTCTTTTTATTACACTTCTATTTTATTACACTTCTATATTTTCTATATTATTTGATTCCATATCATTAGGGATGATTAGTTCGAACTGATGAGACATTCCTCCGCTTTCATTCCATTCATAAAATTAATAAAGTAGTAAAGGCGGAAATTAAGACAACAAAAAAAGAGACCGTTCAAGTATTCAAAATTGCATGAGAGGGGCGACAGGTAGATATATGTAGATATATATAGGATATCTATTAATCTATATTGAATTACGGATCCAGAAATGATAAAATCCAATTTGATTGGCCAAATAGGGTCTCCTATAGAAGATAGGAGAAGACAGGTAAGAAATCAAAGAGGAAAAATGCTTCTTCGAAATAGGAATCGGTATCTAATATCTAATGAATTCAAAGGTTCCAGTAGAAATGAAAGAAAAAGGGAACGACATCATAACGCAATGAAATCCTAATCTTAACACAAAAGGAAGGGGATATGGCGAAATCGGTAGACGCTACGGACTTAATTGGATTGAGCCTTGGTAAGGAAACCTACTAAGTGATGACTTTCAAATTCAGAGAAACCCCGGAATTAAGAAAAAGGGCAATCCTGAGCCAAATCCTATTTTCAGGTTGAGAAAACGAAAACAAGGATAGGTGCAGAGACTCGACGGAAGCTGTTCTAACAAATGGAGTTGGCCGCGTTGGTAGAGAAATCTTTCCATCGAAAATTCAGAAAGGATGAAAGATATACATACGTATTGAATACTATATCAAATGATTAATGCCGACCCAAATGAGTCTGTATTTTTTCTATAAAAACGGAAGAATTGGTGTGATTCGATTCTTTCTTCAACGTGGAATCGAATATTCATTGATCAAAAGATTCACTCCATAGTCTGTAGATCCTCTTTTCAAGAACTGGATTAATCGGACGAGAATAAAGATAGAGTCCCGTTCTACATGTCAATGCTGGCAACAATGCAATTTTGAGTAAGAGGAAAATCCGTCGACTTAAAAAATCGTGAGGGTTCAAGTCCCTCTATCCCCAAAAAGCCTATTTGCCCCCCCAACTATTTATCCATTCTATCCCCCCCTTTCCTTGCGTGAGTGTCCTTATACGCTCGCCCTATTCTTTTTGAAATAGATCTGGTCGGAAATCTCTTATTATATCTTATATCAAAGATATACATCTTTGAGCAAGAAATCCCCTTTTGAATGATTTACAATCGATATCATTACTCATACTGAAACAGAAAAAGTCATCTTTTTTAAGATCCAAGAAATTCCAGTAACTAGATAAAACTTTGTAATCTTCTTTCGCCCTTTTAATTGACATAGACCCCCGCCCTCTAATAAAATGAGGATGCTACATTGGGACTTAGTCAGGATAGCTCAGCTGGTAGAGCAGAGGACTGAAAATCCTCGTGTCGCCAGTTCAAATCTGGTTCCTGACGCATGATTAATTTGGATGAGTCTCTCTTGAATAAATTAATTGATATGAATCGGCATCCCTATTCATTTTTAGTTTGGACGATAACACATACTTTTATCCATCTCGCCGAGATAGATCTCAT